CTATTCTATCATGCAATAACTTTTTTCTTCTCATTCAATATATTATGTCAATTGATGAGCATACTAATTAATACTAAATAAATAATAATACTAAATAAATAATAATACTAAATAAATAATAATACTAAATAAATAATAACTAATAACGAGTTAAAATAAAAGTAAAAAAAAGGGTGTTATGTTATAAGGCTCTTGTTCCAAACAAAATATCAAAAAAATGGAATAAATACAATTGAAAAAGAAAAGATCCAAATTACTAATATATATTAGTAATATATATTAGTAATTTTAGTAATGACCCTATATTATAAATTATAATATTTTTATTGAAAATATAAATGATTGAAAATAGGATTTCATTTAATTTAAAGAGAGTTTCATTTTTAATTTAGAAATGAAGTTCCATGTTATTTTGACATTCCTTTATTCAAGATACTTTATTCAAGAGTTGCTCGAGAAATCGGTTGAGTCAGAATCGTAGGATGAATAGATGTCAAAGAGGATAATTTTTTTTTGATTTCTGTCACTATTGTTTGTGCTGTCTATAATGAAATGAATAATGAATGATAAATGAAATCAAAAGCTTTCAATTCAATTGGGACTCATTTTGTCAATTGGTCTTTTTATTATCTTATATTTTTCAAGATAAGAAACTTAGGTAAGTGTTTCATAACTAAACATATGTATAAATAGAACGTATCCCATTTAGTTCCTTCATGCCTACTATAACTAGTTATTTCGGTTTTCTACTGGCGGCTTTAACTATAACCTCAGCTCTATTTATTGGTCTGAGCAAGATACGTCTTATTTGAAATTGATTGAATGAACAATTCATAAAAATGTTTTTGTGAGATATCCAGGTAGTCCATAGTTCCTTCCCATGTGAATTGTAATTCTTGATTATTGAGATTCGTGGGCGATTTGGATTACTATTTAGAGATAGATATTTCCCCCCCTTTTTTTTTACCTACCTTTTCAAAAAAAATAAAAAAATGATTGAAGTTTTACTATTTGGAATCGTGTTAGGCCTAATTCCTATTACTTTGGCTGGATTATTCGTAACTGCGTATTTGCAATACAGACGCGGCGATCAGTTGGACCTTTGATTAAGTAAGAGCTCATCTCTTTTTAAATAACATCTCTTTTTTTTATTGACCTCCTGCGGATTAAAGAAAGGAGGAGGTCAAATTAGGGTTGCTGCTCTAGTTAGTCAAGTTATTTACTTGTAATTCGACCCAAGAAGAACAGAAGCACGCTCTGTAGGATTTGAACCTACGACATCGGGTTTTGGAGACCCGCGTTCTACCGAACTGAACTAAGAGCGCTTTCTTTCTTATCCCAATATAAAGGGCTGTATGTAAATAAAAGAATTTTATTTGTAACCCCCACTTTGGATACATATAGTATCATAAAGCATTATGTTATGTATGTCTAATTTTTATTGATCTCAATGGATCCTTCATTACTGCACATGGGAGAAGTAATAGATAGGGATGACAGGATTTGAACCCGTGACATTTTGTACCCAAAACAAACGCGCTACCAAGCTGCGCTACATCCCTTTCAATTGGCCTATAGTGTCATTGTAGAGAATCCCCATCTTGTTTTCCACATCGTGATTTCTCCCATTGATATACAATTGCTCTTGTCATTTCTTTTTCGTCTTATATAACAATATAACATATAATAAAAGAAAAAAGAATCAAATCGATCAAATAGATATAATATAATTAACAATATAATATAATAAAAAATAGAAATATAAAAATCGGTAATGTTCAGAAAATAAAGTGAGTGGACACTTTTTTCTGTTGTAAAGAAAGTAAAATATCATCAACAACGACATGTGTATCTGATCATATATGTATTACAATAAAAAAGGAGGATTTTCAATGCGAGATTTAAAAACATATCTCTCCGTGGCACCTGTGTTAAGCACTCTATGGTTCGGGTCTTTAGCAGGCCTATTGATAGAGATTAATCGTTTATTCCCAGATGCGTTAACATTCCCCTTTTTTTCATTCTAGTTGGGGATGAAGAAGATTATAGATAGAAAAAATTATCTGTGACTAACCCTTTTTGTTTTGTTCTTTCTTTCAGTTTTTTAGGATAAAAAAGAAGGAAAGAGAAAGAATCAAAAAAGATTCATCCGCAACGAAACTCAGGTTCACGCTGAATTAATAGAGGGAGAACAAAAATGTAAAGTAAATAATAAAGGTCGCGGACAACAAACGCATACAGGATACTTAAATGAAATACTATAACTAATGGATAGTTAGAAATCATCGTATTACTTATATTCTCTATTGATTTGATTGCAATGAAATATTTAATAATTGAGTTTCGAGTCAGCAACTTCTTTTTTTCTTCTTCGTTTCGAAAATAGAAGAGTTGGGTGAATAAAAAAAAAGGGGGTTTATGGCCAAGGGTAAAAATGTCAGAGTAAAGGTTATTTTGGAATGTAACAGTTGTGTCCGAAACGATATTAATAAGGAATCGCGGGGCATTTCCAGATATATTACTCAAAAGAATCGACACAATACGCCTAGTCGATTGGAATTGAGAAAATTTTGTCCCTATTGTTACAAGCATACGATTCATGGGGAGATAAAGAAATAGATAAAATGTAACGCGTTTGTAACCCCTCCAAGGAACAGCAATAAATTACATAATAATAAAATATTAATATAAAAATTTAATAATAAATTATAAAAATAAAACAACCCAATCCTATTTCATCCTATTTTGGTAGGATCGCAAATGAAATTCGAATTAAGAAATACGATTTAAAAGATAAGGAATAAACCATGGATAAATCCAAGCGACTTTTTCTTAAATCCAAGCGATCTTTTCGTAGGCGTTTGCCCCCAATTGGATCGGGGGATCGAATTGATTATAGAAACATGAGTTTAATTAGTCGATTTATTAGTGAACAAGGAAAAATATTATCTAGACGAGTGAATAGATTGACTTTGAAACAACAACGATTAATTACTATTGCTATAAAGCAAGCTCGTATTTTATCTTTGTTACCCTTTCTTAATAACGAGAAACAATTTGAGAGAACTGAATCGACTCCTAGAACCACGGGTCCTCGAATTAGAAATAAATAGATAGGCTATTCCTCAATTGCAATTGAATCAAAATTTCAATATGAACCCCAACTCAGATTTATATTTTGTTCGAAAAATTGGAGAACCCCGATTGGATTGTCACATCATAAGAAAAAATGGCTTCTTTTTTTAATGTGTTGATTCATTTTTACTATATTTCTCTTATTTATATTAATTTCTACTCTACCTTCCCGGAGCTCATTCTCCGGGGCCCCACTTAAATCATTACGGTGGATTCCTTCTAATCTTCTTATTTAAGGATCTGATTGGAAATCATGTAAAGACAATTTGTATTTGATATGGCTATTTGTGCAAGTATTTTACGATTAAGAAGCAACTGTCTCTTATACAGATCATGTATGGATCTGCTATAACTATAGGATACCCCAATCTCACGAATTGCTGCATTTATCCGAGTAATCCACAAACGACGAAAATTTCTCTTTTGCCTGCCCCTATCCCGATGAGCAGAACTCAAGGCTCTCATTTTCTGTTGAATAGTATTTCGAGTAAGTCGTGAATGAGTCCCTCGAAAGGTTGATGCAAATAAACGAATTTTTATTCTACGTCTCCGAGCTATATACCCTCGTCTAATTCTGGTCATTGAATCAAATTAAACTTTGATGAATAACTAATTGATTTATTTTCTTTCAGTTATTCTTTTTCCCTTTCCTGGTCTATTAATAACAAAACGGATTCTTCCAATGTATAAAAAAAAATTCCAATGGCTTTTGCTACTATGACCTTCCCAACCACCATTTTTCCAGGCATTTAACCTCGAAATAAGAAATTGTATTGATACTAGGTATCAACAAAAAAAATACTAAATTGTAACTCAAGTTGAGTATAGTATAAAGTATCAATAAATAGTAAAGGTAAATGGATAAATAAATAGTGGGTTCCATCGTTTCTATGGCTACTTCTTAAACGGTGAGGTCCTCTCTATACACCGGAGCCCCTTCCACCATTAATCAATGTTATTAGTAACTTGTACAGTTCACATTCTTTGACTCTACCCATGAATTGTACAGTAATAAGTCTTTTCACAATGAGATCTACCCATACAGTAACGGTATTTAATTACAAAGGTTGGCTAGGTAGCTGACCCTGTATAGTCCGTTCTTGCAAGAGTAGGAGCCTAATTCTTTTGCTTCTTAAATATGATTTCCCCCGCTTAATGGATAACCATTTGCTACCACTGGGGAATTGCTTTTCATCTCCAATTGAGGTGATTGGATTTGCACCAATAGAAACCATAAATTTGATACGCAATGGAGGTTTTTTTCTATATTGATTGGAATTCTTCTATCCTATTCATTGGTACTGGTCATTGATACTGGAAAAAATTGTACTTTATTTTGTTCCGGCTCATGATCTGAACGGGTCGCACATACACCCGAGTACATGTTCCTCGACGCTGAGGACATCCCCGAAGAGCGGGGGATTTTGTTACATTTTTTATTGGCTGTCTTGTGTTTCTAATAAGTTGTTTAATAGTTGGCATACTTAATGGTATAGAAAATGGGCTGGTTTAGATCAATCCTAACCAGATGATTATGAATTCTTTCTATTTTCTTTTTTTTTTACTTTACGCAGATAAAATATTCAATTTAGATTCATCCAAATTATGGTTCGAAATGGATGGAATCGCAGATTTACGTGAAATCCCCGGCATTTTCGATCGCTACCAGATCAACAATTCCATGAGCTTGGGCTTCTGTTGCTGACATAAAAACGTCCCTTTCCATGTCTTCGGATACAACCCATAAGGGGTTACCCGTTCTTTGTACATAAACCCTTGTGAGGGTTTCGCGTAGTTTCAGAAGTTCTTCCGCTTCTAGGACAAATTCTCCTGTTTGTGCCTCATAAAAAGAACTCGCAGGTTGATGGATCATTACCCTGATGATATAACATAATGAATGTTTCCGCGATCTCGTACGATTGATTGGACTAGGCAAAAAGATTAAAGAATAACAAGAAAAAATAAGTATATATATATAATTGAACAACCGTACAGGCATTTTTTGTGCATTGCATACGGCTCCACAATGGACTTTTTACGTTCGTTGAGCAAAAAACGAAATAGGATCCATCAGACCCAAATCGTTAAGTGATCCATTTACCACCCTTCTTTTCGTGGGAGTTCAAAAATACTATGATGGTTCCGTTGCTTTCTATATTTATGATTTATCTCATATGTGATTCAGCAATCCCAAAGTTTCTTTTTGATCCGATCAAATAAAAATAAAAAAAGTAAAAAAAAAAATGATCTTGTTTTTTTTTTTTCATTCGAGTATTCTTTCATATTTCATAACATAAATATTGGAAAGAGGCTTCTGGCGTGAAAAATAAAAGTTTGTGACGCTGAAATGAAGCCCGGATAGATAAGATCAAATCATAAATACCCTTTGTCGTCTCATATTACTCGCCCGATATATAATCCCATGTTCTGAAAAAACAATAATGGTTTGTTCATATCGAACTCGAAGTGCCATGCTATTATTACTTAAATATTATCTTACAAATTCTTATTTATATTAAAATATTAAATATGGCGAAGGCATAGTTTTCTTTTTTCTTTCAAACAAAAAACTCATTGGCGCCAAGCGTGAGGGAATGCTATACGTTTCGTAATTTCTCCTCCGACCAGGATGAAAGATCCCATTGAAGCGGCTAATCCCATGCATATTGTATGCACATCTGGTGGCACAAATTGCATAGTATCATAAATTGCGACTCCGGGTATTACCCACCCGCCGGGGGAGTTTATAAACAAATAAAGATCTCTGGTCTCATCCTCTATACTGAGATATACCATCAGGCCAATAAGTTGGTTTGAGATCTCGCTATCAACTTCTTGACCTAAAAAAAGTAATCTTTCTCGATGAAGTCGGTTGATTAGGACAAAATTTTATCCCTTAGGAACCGTACACGCGCCTTTGGATGCATACGGTTCAAAAAAAAAGAATCAATGTATTGTATTGATTCTACCCTCCTTTACTTTTTTTATAGTAGGACTTTTCTACCTCCTAATGAAGGGGCTTTTTCTTCGATTTTTTTTTAAGAAAGATTTTTTTTGCTCGAATCTCTGTAAAAAATAAAAGAATCCACTAAACTTATCGAATTAACCTCTCATTGATGTATTGTTTCATCGAAATCGAATCCAAATTACGATGTAATTTTCTTGTTCCTGAATGGGCCTCCTCAATTATTTTAGGTTTATGTTCTACTCCGGGTAAATATCTGCCCGATTTCAATTTGCACATATAGGACAAATGCTCCCAATACCACTTTTACTTTTTTCAATTCATTTCGTGCCTTTCTTACAACAAATACGCGATGTAGTCAAAATATTATTTCATTGATTGGCAGTTTGAGATCGCCCATATGCTATCAAGTAATCACTTATGATACAAGTGGTAATCATACATATATTACCAATTGGGTATTTTCTGAACGGAGCCTGGATACTTCATTTTATTGGATTGGTCCAACCAAGCCAACCATAAATTTTGATAATTGATAATATTAATATTGATTTCGACCCCCTCAAAAATGGATCTAATTGCATTTCACGCTCCAAATTATTGATGGTTCAAACAATCTTTTTTGGGCGAAACAGAGGGTATCTCGATCGGGGGAGAGAACGGGGAAATCCCATATGACCCAATATGTCTGACAAGTCGCACTATACGTCAACCCAAATTGCATCTTCCTCTCCAGGACTCCGAAAAGGTACTTTTGGAACACCAATAGGCATCAACTGAAAGAAAGGGGGTTAAGTACTATATTTTACTTTGATGTGGAAACGTAATATTTTTATCCCTGGATATTACCAAATAGTAAGACGAAATTAATAAGGGAAAATTATTACAAATGGGTCGGGCTCTTCGAATGATGAACAAGTATCTACGTATTCGCTCATAGAAAATGGGACCAATCCCCCATTGCGTATTGGTACTTATCGGGTATAGAATAGATCTGCTTATCTTTGTTCCTATGAACAGAATTGTTCCATTATTCCCAACGAAAGAAATGGAATTCAATATTCAATAATATGAACCCTTGTTCCAAAATAATCCACTGAAAGGGAGAGGTCCATAGCATAGTCTTTTCCAATGCGATAAAGTTACATAGTGTCTATTTTTCTTTGATAAAGGGGTATTTCCATGGGTTTGCCTTGGTATCGTGTTCATACCGTCGTATTGAATGATCCCGGTCGGTTGATTTCTGTACATATAATGCATACAGCTCTCGTTGCTGGTTGGGCCGGTTCAATGGCTCTATACGAATTAGCCGTTTTTGATCCCTCTGACCCCGTTCTTGATCCAATGTGGAGACAGGGTATGTTCGTTATACCCTTCATGACTCGTTTAGGAATAACCAATTCGTGGGGCGGCTGGAGTATCACAGGAGGGACTATAACGAATCCGGGTATTTGGAGTTACGAGGGTGTGGCCGGGGCACATATTGTGTTTTCTGGTTTGTGCTTCTTGGCGGCTATCTGGCATTGGGTATATTGGGATCTAGAAATATTCTGTGATGAACGTACAGGAAAACCTTCTTTGGATTTGCCCAAGATCTTTGGAATTCATTTATTTCTTTCAGGATTAGCTTGCTTTGGGTTTGGTGCATTTCATGTAACAGGCTTGTATGGTCCTGGAATATGGGTATCTGATCCTTATGGACTAACCGGAAAAGTCCAATCTGTAAATCCTGCGTGGGGGGTAGAGGGTTTTGATCCTTTTGTTCCGGGAGGAATAGCCTCTCATCATATTGCAGCAGGTACATTGGGCATATTAGCGGGCCTATTCCATCTTAGTGTCCGCCCCCCCCAACGCCTATACAAAGGATTACGTATGGGTAATATTGAAACTGTCCTTTCCAGTAGTATCGCTGCTGTCTTTTTTGCAGCTTTTGTTGTTGCTGGAACGATGTGGTATGGCTCCGCAACTACCCCAATCGAATTATTTGGTCCCACTCGTTATCAATGGGATCAAGGATACTTCCAGCAAGAAATATATCGAAGGGTTGGTGCCGGACTAGATGAAAATCAGAGTTTATCAGAAGCTTGGTCTAAAATTCCAGAAAAATTAGCTTTTTATGATTACATTGGCAATAATCCAGCAAAAGGAGGTTTATTTAGAGCGGGCTCGATGGACAATGGGGATGGAATAGCGGTTGGATGGTTAGGACATCCTATCTTTAGAGATAAAGAAGGGCGTGAGCTTTTTGTACGCCGTATGCCTACTTTTTTTGAAACATTTCCAGTAGTTTTGGTAGACGGAGACGGAATTGTAAGAGCCGATGTTCCCTTTAGAAGGGCGGAATCTAAGTATAGTGTCGAACAAGTAGGAGTAACTGTTGAGTTCTATGGCGGCGAACTCGATGGAGTCAGTTATAGTGATCCTGCTACTGTGAAAAAATATGCTAGACGTGCTCAATTGGGTGAAATTTTTGAATTAGATCGTGCTACTTTGAAATCGGATGGTGTTTTTCGTAGCAGCCCAAGGGGTTGGTTCACTTTTGGACATGCTTCGTTTGCTTTGCTCTTCTTTTTCGGACACATTTGGCATGGTGCTAGAACCTTGTTCAGAGATGTTTTTGCTGGTATTGACCCAGATTTGGATGCTCAAGTGGAATTTGGAGCATTCCAAAAACTTGGAGATCCAACTACAAGGAGACAAGTCGTCTGATACAATACTGCTCTTGTATCTTTTGCCTCTATTATATTTTTATTATTTAACTTTGACATAGAGTACCAGAGAAATGTTGATTTGAATCACCGCCCTTTCTTTGACTTTTGACTCTTGTCCTTTCTTAATCTGGGAGATGATCCCAAATGAACAGGTGTGGAAGCTATAATTGTAAACCACGATCAATTTATGGAAGCATTGGTTTATACATTCCTCTTAGTCTCGACTCTAGGAATAATTTTTTTCGCTATATTTTTTCGAGAGCCGCCTAAGGTTCCGACTAAAAAGGCGAAATGATTTTTCATTATCTTACATTATCTTTATCTAAATGGAAGTAAAGTAATGAGCCTCCCATATTGGGAGGCTCATTACTTTACTTCCATTTAGTCCCCGTGTTCCTCGAATGGATCTCGTAGTTGTTGAGAGGGTTGCCCAAAAGCGGTATATAAGGCGTACCCGGTAAAACTTACAAGTAAACCAGATATAAAGATGGCAACTAAGGTTGCTGTTTCCATTATTATCAAATTTCAAAACTATAACGGATCTATGATAAGATCCTTTATTTACAACGGAATAGTATACAAAGTCAACCGATCTCAACCAATGCAATAGGATTTATGGCTACACAAACCGTTGAGGATAGTTCTAGATCTGGTCCAAGACGAACTAATGCAGGGAGTTTATTGAAACCATTGAATTCAGAATACGGGAAAGTGGCTCCTGGGTGGGGAACTACCCCTTTGATGGGGGTCGCAATGGCTCTATTTGCGGTATTCCTGTCTATTATTTTGGAGATTTATAATTCTTCCGTTTTACTAGATGGAATTTCAATGAATTAGGTCCATAAAAATCATGAAGTCCTGGCTTTTCAATCCAAAATGAATTACTTAGGACTCTCATTTCTAGTCTATTCTGGCAGTTCGACCGTGAAATTCTTTTGTTTCTGTATTTCCGGAATATGAGTGTGTGACTTGTTATAATTGATCCTATTGATAGTACAGAGAATGGGTCTGTCATCTTGAGAGAGATGAGTTCTGCTTCGTCGGATATTCATTTTTTTATCTGGAGCACGGAATATATGGAATAGATCGAGAAATATTTGAACTATGATTCATACCTACTAGTTATACCTCGCGACTGGATTAAAAAAAATTTAAAAGATTGATTTTATCATTATAAATCGAAAGGGTT